CTCAAACAAAACCACCCCAATATTGATATGGAATATAAAATTGGAAACTTCTTAATTTTTTGATTCAATCTTATCTAAAGATACGAAAGAATAAAAATAAGAAAGCTATTCTTTGTGGTTATAATTAGAATGCCAAAAAATCAAGTCGACTCGCTTATCTTTATGTTGATCGTTACAGGCCTCTTGAATCTTCTATGTCCTTATTTCATTTTCTTTGATTTGTTATTTTGAGTTGTATGTAATGCAGCTTTAGTTTTGTTTTATTTATTATTGATAGGAATTTTCTTGTTAAGACCCTATGAATCAATTGAAACCTCAGATTCATACTAGAACCACGATGATTCAATAAAACCATCAAAGTAAGTCCAAAGATTTCATGAGTAAGAACCCTTGGATCGGCATTTATTCAAGTTTGTACTTTGAGCAAAATCAAAGCGGAAATGGGAAATTTGAAAGAATAAAAATCTTGCAATTTTCAATTTTTTATTTAGAAAATTTTTTGAACCCGGACGCGGAGTCTGAATATTAAGTATGAATCATAGTTCGAATACTTCGTGATCTATTTCATTTATTCCGTGCTCCAGATACTAGAATGAATATCCGACGGGGTAAAACCATCTCTATCAAGACGACAGATCCATTCTCTGTACTATCAATAGGATCAATTAGAACAAGTCGCACACTCATATTCCGGAAATACAGAAACAAAAAGATTTCGCGGTCGAACTACCAATCAACTAAAAGAAAAATAAAAAGACGAGACCTAAATGCTTATTTAAAAAGTAGTATCTTGTAAATTGAATTCTAATTCATTGAAATTCCGTCCAGTAAAACGGACGAATTATAAATCTCTAAAATAATGGACAGGAATATCGCAAATAGAGCCATTGCGATACCCATCAAAGGAGTAGTTCCCCATCCAGGAGCTACTTTACCATATTCCGAATTCAAAGGTTTCAATAACCCCCCTGCAGAAGTCTTTTTTGGACGAGCTCTAGAACTACCCTCAACTGTTTGTGCAGCCATAAATCCGATTTTTTCTTCATTGAGATCTGTTGACTTTGTATACCATTCCGTTGTAAATAAACGATCTTATCACAGATCCGTTGTGATCTTGAAATTCTAGAATAATGGAAACAGCAACCCTAGTCGCCATTTCTATATCTGGGTTACTTTTAAGTTTTACTGGGTACGCCTTATATACTGCCTTTGGGCAACCCTCTCAACAACTAAGAGATCCATTCGAGGAACACGGGGACTAGTTTGAAGTAGAAGTAACGGGCCTCCCAATATTGGGAGGCCCATTACTTCAATTGAGATAATAAAAAAAATTTCATTTTTTAGTTGGAACTTTAGGCGGTTCTCGAAAAAAGATAGCGAAAAAAATGATCCCTAGAGTCGAGACTAAGAGGAATGTATAAACCAATGCTTCCATAAATTCGATCGTGGTTTCCAATTATAGCTTCCATACCTGTTTATTTGGGATCATCTCCCGGATTAACGAAAAAAAAAAAAAGAATAAAAAGGGGCGGCGATTTGAATCTAGATTTCTCCAGTACCTTCTACCTTATTGAAAACTGAAAAATCACAAATCAAAATAGAAGCAGAAGTGATAAACCCAAAATAGTGGAGCAGTACTGCATCAGACTACTTGTCTTCTTGTAGTTGGATCTCCAAGTTTTTGGAATACTCCAAATTCCACTTGAGCATCCAAATCCGGGTCAATACCAGCAAAAACATCTCTGAACAAGGTTCTAGCACCATGCCAAATGTGTCCGAAGAAGAAAAGCAGAGCAAATGAAGCGTGTCCAAAAGTAAACCAGCCCCTTGGACTGCTACGAAAAACACCATCGGATTTCAAAGTAGCACGATCTAATTCAAAAATTTCACCCAATTGAGCACGTCTAGCATATTTTTTCACAGTAGCAGGATCACTATAACTTACTCCATTCAGTTCGCCACCATAGAACTCAACGGTTACACCTACCTGTTCGACACTATACTTCGATTCTGCCCTTCGAAAAGGCACGTCAGCTCTAACAATTCCATCTCCGTCTACCAAAACAACTGGAAATGTTTCAAAAAAAGTAGGCATACGACGTACAAAAAGTTCACGCCCTTCTTTATCTCTAAAGATAGGGTGCCCTAACCACCCGACAGCTATTCCATCCCCGTTATCCATTGAACCCGCTCTGAATAATCCCCCTTTCGCAGGATTATTTCCGATGTAATCATAAAAAGCTAATTTTTCCGGGATTTTAGACCAAGCTTCTGATAAACTTTGATTTTCGGCTAGTCCAGCACTGACTCTTCGATATATTTCTTGCTGAAAGTATCCCTGATCCCATTGATAACGGGTGGGCCCAAATAATTCGATGGGGGTAGTTGCTGAACCATACCACATAGTTCCAGCAACAACAAACGCTGCAAAAAAGACAGCAGCGATGCTGCTGGAAAGAACGGTTTCAATATTGCCCATACGTAATCCTTTGTATAGGCGTTGAGGTGGGCGGACACTAAGATGGAATAAGCCTGCTAATATCCCCAATGTCCCTGCTGCAATATGATGAGAGGCTATTCCTCCTGGAACAAAAGGATCAAAACCTTCCACACCCCATGCTGGATTTACAGATTGTACCCTTCCAGTTAGTCCATACGGGTCGGACACCCATATTCCAGGACCGTACAATCCTGTTACATGAAATGTCCCAAAACCAAAGCAAGCCACTCCTGAGAGAAATAAATGAATTCCAAAGATTTTAGGCAAATCCAAAGACCTTTTTCCCGTACGGTCATCGACAAATATTGCTAGATCCCAATACACCCAATGCCAGATAGCTGCCAAGAAGCACAAGCCCGAAAATACAATATGTGCCCCGGCTACACCTTCGTAGCTCCAAATACCCGGATTCGTTACCGTCCCCCCTGTAATACTCCAACCGCCCCATGAATCGGTTATTCCTAAACGAGTCATGAAGGGTATAACGAACATGCCTTGTCTCCACATTGGATCAAGAACTGGATCGGAGGGATCAAAAACAGCTAATTCATATAGAGCCATTGAACCGGCCCAACCCGCAACCAGGGCTGTATGCATTATATGGACAGCAATCAAACGACCGGGATCATTCAATACGACGGTATGAACACGATACCAAGGCAAACCCATAGGACTACCCCTTTATTAATAAAAAATAGACACTATGTAACTTTATTGCATTGAAAAAAAAACTATGCTATCCCTTCTTTTTTCAGGGGATTATCTCGAAAAAAGTATTAATATTAATATTTGTTCTATTCTATTAGTAATAATTAGTAATAATGGAAGAGTTCGGTTCGTAGGAAAAAAGAGAAGCAGATCTATTCTATACTCGATAAGCACCAATCCGCAATGGGGGCTGATTCTCTTTTCTATGAGCACATGCGTCCATATTCGGCCATCATTCACAAGACCTATTCATAAGAATTGTCCTTTATTTTATGAACTTAGTCAATCGCTGTATAAACTAAGATAACGGCCAATATTATTAAGACAAGAAGCTCATTATTACGCTTCCACATCAAAGTGAACTAGAGTACTTAATTCTTTTTTTCTTTTATGCCTATTGGTGTTCCAAAAGTACCTTATCGAAGTCCCGGGGACAAGCATCCATCTTGGGTTGACATATAGTGCGACTTGTCAGATCTATTGGGTCATATGGGATTTCCCCATTCTCTCCCCCGATCGAGATATCCTCTGTTTTGCCAAAAAAATTTGATTGAATTTGCAAAAATTTGTAGCGTGAAATGCAATGAAGTAAATTAGATCTATTTCGTGACGAGGTATCCAGCGTAATATTAGTAATAAATCGATTTTATGGTCGTCTTGGCTGGACCAATAAAATGAGGTATCCAGGCTCCGTTTAGCAAAAACCAATTGGTAATATATCTCTGATTATTACTTATACCAGAAATGATTCCATTTAGAACTTTATTCGAAATGGGAGTGATCTCAAACTGTTAATCAGCGGATCAAACTGTTGATCACTAATCAACGGAATAATAAATATGATGAATACGTCAAATATTGGGTGGAAGACAGGAAAGAAACGAATTCAAAAAAAGGGGGGAAGTCGTAGCAAAAAAGAGACGCGGTATGGGGGTCGTTTGCCCTATATGTGCAAATCAAAGGCGGGCGGATCCTTATACTCGGAGTAGAGCATAAACCTAAAAAATTTGAAGAAGCCCAGTCAATTCAGGAACAAGAAAAAGGCATCGTGATTTGTGGATTGGATCGCGATGTAAAAAATACATCAATGAAAGGTTAGTTCAATAAGTCGATAAGTTTAGTGAATTGCTTTTTTCTATTAGAATAGGTATAGGAAAACCGGCTAAACGCATCGTTCTTGAAAAACGGAAGAAAAGCCCCCTCGATAGAAGGAGCCTGCTAGGAAAAAAGAAAGGGCTGGGAGCTACACATTGATTTTTTGTTTCGCAAGTTTTGTCGAACCGTGCGCATCAAAAGATGCCTGTACGGCTCCTAAGGGATACAGTTTTATCCTAATCAACCGACTTTATCGAGAAAGATTACTTTTTTTAGGTCAAATGGTTGAGAGTGATATCTCGAATCAACTTATTGGTATTATGGTATATCTCAGTATAGAGAACGAGACCAAGGATTTGTATTTATTTATCAACTCTCCTGGCGGATGGGTAATACCCGGAATAGCAATTTATGATACTATGCAATTTGTGCGACCAGATGTACAGACAATATGCATGGGATTGGCCGCCTCCATGGGGTCTTTTCTCCTGGCCGCAGGAGCAAGTACCAAACGTCTAGCATTCCCTCACGCTTGGCGCCAATGAGTTTTTTATTTGAGAGAAAAAAGAAGATTATGCCTTCGCCATATGAATTTTTCAGATTAAGTAATAATAGCACGGCACTTCGAATTCGATATGAAACTTGTTAGTGTTTTTTTTTTCAAAATATTCGATTATGTAGCGAAGCAGTAGTATGAGAGAAAGCAGTAGTATGAGAAAAAGGAGGGGTATTCCGAGTTTATCTTATCTATTGTAGGCCTATTGTAGCGTCACAAACTTTTTTCACGACGGAAGGCTATTAATAATATTTATGGTATGAAAGAGTACGAAAAAAAAAGAAGATTTTTTTTCTTTTTTTTTTCTTTGAAAAAAAAAAAGACACTTTGGGATTGCTGAATCACAAACAAAATAAATATATAAAGCAACGGAGCCATCATAGTATTTTGAACTCCAAAAAAAAAAGAAGGGTGGTAATTGGATCATTTACCGATCTGGGTATAATAGAATCCCGAAATTTCTCCTTGTTTGATGAAAGGTAAAAAGCAAATTCCATTGGCGAGCCGTATGCAATGCGAAAAAAATGCCCGTACGGTTGTTCAATTCTATCTTTTTCTTTATCTCCTCCACTCGGCTAATCGTGCGAGATAGAGGAACCTTTTTTTAGGTTATAATATATCATCAGGGTCATGATCCATCAACCCTTTGGCGCTTTTTATGGGGCACAAACGGGAGAATTTGTCCTGGATACAGAAGAACTACTGCGACTGCGCGAAATCCTTACAATGGTTTATGTACAAAGATCGGGCAAGCCCTTATGGGTTGTATCCGAAGACATGGAAAGGGATACTTTTATGTCAGCAACAGAAGCTCAAGCTCATGGAATTGTTGATCTTGTAGCGGTTGGATAAAACATAGCAATAGCAGTGACTCCGTAAGGGTTTAATAGGATATTAAATCAAAACAGAAGGAATTCCTAATCATCCGGTTAGGATCGATCTAAACCAGCCCATAATGGATAATTCAGCATGCCGACTATTAAACAACTTATTAGAAACCCAAGACAGCCGATCAGAAACGTTACAAAATCCCCCGCTCTTGGGGGATGCCCTCAGCGACGAGGAACATGTACAAGGGTGTATGTGCGACTCGTTTCAATCATGGGCTGAGACAAAACAAAAGAAAGAAAACAATTTGGAAGTATGAATGATAAGTACCAGTGAATCGGATAGAATGGAAGAAGAAGAACTGCATTCACTAGCTAAAAAAAATAGATCCATCATATCTTTCTATTGTGTATGAAAATTATGGTTTCTACGGGCGCAAATTCAACAGCCTCAATTTGCAATTTAAGGTGAGAAAGAATTCCCCATTGGTATTGGTAACAAATAGTTACCCATTAAGCGGGGGAAATACTATAAAAAAAAGAAGAAAGATTATCTTTCTACTCTTGCAAGAACGGACTAACAGGGTCAGCTACCCCACCAATCTTCATAATTAAATACCGTTACTGTATAAGGTCTATCTCGTTATGAAAGACCTATTACTAGAAAATTCATGGGTAGGGCCGAAGAGTGGTAACTGTACAAGTTACCAATAGAATTCATTAAATGAAGGAAGTGGCTCCGGTGTATCGAGAGGGCCTCACCGTTTAAGAAGTAATCATAGAGACGACGGAACCCACAATTTCTTTATCTATTTTGTACTTTATTTTTTTTACTATTTTAATTTTATTTCCGTGGTCGGGAAGGTTAGAGTAGCGAAAGCCATTGGAATTTTTATTTTATAAATTGGAAGAGTCCGTTTTGTTATTAATAGACTAGGAAAGGGAAAAAGAATAACTGAAAGAAAGGAAATCAATTAGTTATTCATCAAAGTTTGATTTCTTCAATGACCAGAATTAGACGAGGATATATAGCTCGGAGACGTAGAACAAAAATGCGTTTATTTGCATCAAGCTTTCGCGGGGTTCATTCAAGACTTAGTCGAACAATTACTCAACAGAAAATAAGAGCTTTGGTTTCGGCTCATCGCGATAGCGATAGACAAAAAAGGGATTTTCGTCGTTTGTGGATCACACGAATAAATGCAGTAATTGGCGGAAATAGGGTATACTTTATTTATAGCAGATTAATACAAAATCTGTATAAGGCGCAGCTGGTTCTTAATCGTAAGATACTTGCACAAATAGCTATATCAAATAGGAATTGTCTTTATATGATTTCCAATGAGATTATAAAATAAGGAAATTGGAAAGAGTCCATTATAATTTTTAAACGGAGTTCTCTGGAGAATGAACTCCAGGAAGATAGAGTAGAAATAATATGATAAAATCGTCAAAATGAGCGAACACGCTAAATATAAAAAGATTGTTTTTATTCTTCTTCCCCAATTTTTTTTTCTTACGACACGACTACTTCTCGGATTTTTTCAACAAAACGTCCATCTGGGTTTGAGTTCCGATTGGAATTTGGATTTAAGTGAAGAGTAACCCTATTTTTGTCTGTTTCGAAGACCTGGAGTTCTAGTGGTCGACCCACTTCTTTCAAATTGTTTGTCATTATTAAGAAAAGGTAACGAAGATAAAATACGAGCTTGTTTTATAGCAATAGTAATTAATCGTTGTTCTTTTAAGGTCAATCTATTCACCCGCCTAGATAATATTTTTCCTTGTTCACTAAGAAATCGACTAATTAAAGTCATGTTTCTATAATCAATTCGATCCCCCGATTGTATCGGGGGCAAACGCCTACGAAAAGATCGCTTGGATTTAAGAAAGAGTCGCTTGGTTTTATCCATAATTTGTTTATTCCTTATCTCTAAAATCCTATTTTGATGAAATAAAAAAATTGCGTTATAGAATCAATTAGAGGATTTGGTTTGTATATATTTATTTATTTGTTTTTATTTCAATATATGAAATAATATAGATATATATCTATATTATTTTTTCATCTTATTTGCAAGAGTGACACACAACCACGCAGTTCGACTCTAGCTATTTTTTTATCTCCCCATGAAGTGTATGTTTGTAACAATAGAGACAGAATTTTCTCAATTCCAATCGACTAGGTGTATTGTGTCGATTCTTTTGAGTAATATATCTGGAAATACCCCTTGCCCTTGATTCCTTATTAACACCCTTTCGAACACAACGAGTACATTCCAAAATAACCCTTGCTCGGACATCTTTACCCTTGGCCATGGCCCTCCTTTGCTTTAGGTTTTGGATTCACCCAACTTTTCTATTTTCCGACCTGAACCGAATAAGAAACAAGGGACAAAAAAAGAAAAGTTATTAACCACTCAAAATGCAATTCTGAAATAAAAATTTTATTGCAATCAATATAGTAAATAAATAGGAAATAATAAGTAATACAAAAATTGCTAACTATATTCCTAATCACAGTACAGTAGTTCATTTAAGTATCGTGTAGTGTAGGCTACTCTTACACTAGCCGCATTTCCATTTCTTTTAACTGGATAATTAATTTAATTGGGGCCGGAACCCGAGTTTCGCTGAGGTTGAAGTCACATTTTTCTTTCGCTTTCCTCCTTTATTCTATCTATTTAATTATAGAATTGTAAAAAAAAAGAGGGGAAAGATAGATTAGTCACAAATATTTGATTCTAGCTCTAATCTTCTTCACCCCGTTCCAGTTCAATAACTAGAATGAAAAAAACGGAAATGTCAATGCGTCCGGGAACAAACGGTTGATTTCTATCAATAACCCTGCTAAAGACCCGAACCATAGAGTACTTAGTACCGGTGCCGCGGAAAGATATGTTTTTAGATCTCGCATTGAAAATCCTCCTTTTTTTGTTTTTGTATTCCCTAGTGTAATCGATTATGGTAAGAGATGTATATGGAGTTAAAGGCCACTTGTATTTGTGGCGCGGAATCCTTAATTCAAATTGAAATGCGCAATGATTCAGTAGATAAGATTTTTTTCTTTTTTTTCTTAAAACAGAAAAATGGATCGCCTTACCCTGAGAATTCCCAAGAAAAATAATAATTTATTATTATTATATGTTATATGATATGAGATCAAAAACAAGAAAAGGCAAGAGTTATTTTGCATACCAATAGAGGGAATAAAAAAATAAGGATGTGGAAAACAAGACGGGGATTCTTTACAATGATACTGTAGACCCATTGAAAGGGATGTAGCGCAGCTTGGTAGCGCGTTTGTTTTGGGTACAAAATGTCACGGGTTCAAATCCTGTCATCCCTACCAATTACCGCTCAGAGCAGCAGTAACGCAAGATCCTTTTTTTTTAGATCGATTTCTAATTTTGACATACACAATCTTTCATTTTATGATATATGATAGTATACACATACAAGAATTGTTGGGGTAAAAAAATCGACTTTTTACTTATTTCCAGTCTTTTCTTTTCCGTTGTGATAAGAAAGCGCTCTTAGTTCAGTTCGGTAGAACGTGGGTCTCCAAAACCCAATGTCGTAGGTTCAAATCCTACAGAGCGTGATTCCACTCCTGTTGTCTTAGATCGAAAATCACACACGTTGAACTGAAATAATTGAACAGCAATCTGAATTTGACCCTGCCCTGACCCCCCTCGGATTAAATTAAAGAAAGGAGGGGGTCAGTTAAAAAAAGAGATGTTAATTAATCAAAGGTCCAACTGATCACCACGTCTGTATTGTAAATATGCGGTTACGAATAATCCAGCCAAAGTAATAGGAATTAGACCTAAGACGATTCCAAATAGAAAGACTTCAATCATTTGAATTTTATTTCTTTTTTTTTTGAAAGGTTAAAAAGAGGGGTAATATCTATCCCTAAATAGTAATCTGCCTTGCCTAGGAATCTCAATAACCAATAATTCGGAATTAATGTGGTACGGCAAGGAACTCGACAATATGTGAAATACCACAGAAAGATTTCTTTTGATGAATTATTCATTCAATTAATTTCAAATAAGTCCTATCTTGCTCAGACCAATAAATAGAGCCGAGGTTATAGTTAAAGCTGCTAGGAGAAAACCAAAATAACTAGTTATAGTAGGCATGACGGAGCTAAAGGAAATAGGTTCTTTTTATACATATGTTTATAAAGCACTTCCCTAAGTTTCAACTTTTGAACGATACGAGGATAAGCAAAAATACCCTACGAATTCAGAGAATACCTTCAATGGAAAATTTTTGATTCTTCAAGGATTCTCGAAGGTACTAACA